TTCATAGTTCATGTAGCAGTGGATTAGAGCGAGGAGATAGCTGTGATGTGATAGCTGTTGTTGAATCAGTTGCCTTTGGCGTATGTAATAGAATATAAGTTTCAAAAAATCCTATCTGCCTTAAGGAATGAATTTATAGAGATAGAGGAAGAGAAGAAGCTATTTGCGGGAGAAGGGCGGTTTGACTCTATATACGCTATTTTAGTCGCTTCATGACGGATGCGAAAGTCACCTTACGAAACTTTCGTTATTGGGTTAGCCATACACTTTACTTTACATCTTTCTAGCGATTCACATGGCATCATCAAATGATACAAGTATTGGATAAGAATCTACAACGCACTAGAACGCCCTTGTTGACGATCCTTTACTAGTCTAAAGGTAACTCCCTTCGCCTTGTTTAACTTTTTCGCGTGGTGCCGCTGTACTCTATAAGCGCCAGATTCGCCCAGCCCTGAAAAAGTACGCTATGGCTTTTTGTTTTCATTCGAAAAGGCGAGAGAGAATACAGTAACTAGGTCGAAGACGCTCACTCAATGGAAGAAGCCATAAACTACCGGTGTGGTACCTGCGGCGAAGCCACCTGAGAATGCCAAGCCTGGTACTGATCGGAGTTATATATACGATCAATTAGATTGAGGAACAAGAAGCTATGAGCAGACACCAACAACCGTTACCGTTTTGACTGCAAACTGTTACCTCCGGTGGAGAAGACTAGAAACCAGCATGTAAGGTCTCATAGGGCTAGGATAGGAAGAGCAAAGTAGTCATCCCCGAGACGATTCATTTGCTTGCCTTCTTTCTTTGCTTGATTGCCTAGTTTCTTCTAACATTTAATCAGTCCAGATGAGCTCTAAAGAAAGACTTGATTCAATGCCTTGACTGACTGAATCAAGCACCGACTTCGCTCTATTAGTAGTTTGAACTTGAATCACTACTCCCTCCTCTTGCAAGTGCTATTAACTATTTCCTTCTAGCTTGAAGCCTCTAGGCAAACTTCACTAGTTTCATTCCGTAAAGTCAACCATCTCGGTAGCTGTTCTAGTTCACAAAGATTCAAGTAGTGTAGTGCTTTCTCTCGGGATTCATTCAACTGCTTAGGAAGGACAGCTAGCAGCGGATCTGGAAGACCGGATATTCCGTATTATAGCCACTCTCAATCCAGATGAACTAGATTGAAATTGAGTCCTTACCTTCATGCCATTCTTTATTGTCTTTATTATACGCAAGTACTTCTTTATTCCGCTTTGACTTCTTTCGAGCTGACTTACTAATTAGTCGACTTACTAATTAGTCAATGCCTGACCTTATTTTATTGAAAGAAGTGGTTTGAACTCTGACTCTAGCCTATCTTGCAGCTTAGCTTAGACCGGATCTTTCAATGAAAAGAGCTGACTTCAAGCGCTTACTCAATGGCAAGGCCTCGCAGTAAGAATCAACAAGCACTGCAGGTGGTTCCTGCTTACTCTTATCCGGTGTTCAACCAGCTGGCACCTCCTCATGTAAACAATGTCTCCCAGACTCCTCAACTCTACCAGCAAACTTCTCCGCCACCATTTCAACCCCTTTTCCTCAGCCTCAAACGCCCGCCCCCTTCTTAGTCAATGGGGCACAGCAGGTTCGGCATCTACTACTACTACAAAAGAGAGAATCCACTTCAGCTAACCACTCTTTGTTTTGTAAGGCAGAGCTATTTTCTGATCCGATACGAGAATGAATTCAATAAAGGGCTTCAGCCTATTGCCAACAAACATTACTTTCGTGGAGCCTATTATATTATATATTATATATTATGGAACGGCTTGTTTGGTTTGGTAAGAATCTACTCTATTCAATTACCTGGGTTTAGTCTTAAAAAAAGAGAGTTAGAGTACCCCGGGTACTTATACTTAGGACTTATTTTAGAAAAAGTCAGAAGAAAACTCTTTTCTTTGCTCGATATTAGCAATATTGAAAGTCTAGCAACAAGGGTTTTTGAATTCAAAAAGTTCAGACGCCGCAAAAGAAGAAAGGCCACCCCAAACAAAGCTTGAAGTGAAGGCTTTATTTAGTTTCTAGAATAGCTAGAGTAGCAGGAAAAGAAGATGCTACTAGTAAAGGCGTAATCGTAATTCTAATCCTCCTTTCCTCCTCTCTTACTATGCATCCTTTCAGGATCAGGCAGATTGAGAACCTTCCTTTTACTATGTATTTTTACAGATGTAATAGTAATGAAAAAGGTATATAATAAGAAGAATTCTATTCGACTAGGGTTTCCTATGTTTTAAATAGTAACTACATAAGGTGTGTGATTCTGAAAAGAAATTCAATAATAATTCTAAGCCAAAATAAAGAAAGAGATCTATATAGAAATATGCTTGAAACCATGTCGACAAAGGACCTCGAATCCGTTTTGCGTCAACCCAACCCTCCTGAAATCACTCCACGACTAACTGAGCTTGAAGCGACTTTCTTACTCATTCTATCTTTGTTAGTGAAGCGAGCTTTTTTTTATTAGGGATCACCTGTGCTATCAAAAAAATAAGGAATACCAGGCACGAAATTGCTCACCCGGCTCTTAAATAGAAATCCCTGCAGCCTTTAAATTTCAATTTCAATTTAAAAAGGGTGATATCATAAGCTGTTGTCGGAATAACTAGTAATATCATCGGTAAGAATTAAGCCAATTTCTCCTCTTTCTTTTCTGGGCTTGTTGGAATAAGAGCTTTTGTCGCCTTTCCTTTGTCCTTTGACATCGAATCGGTTGTGCTAGAATCAATGGCAGATAATGCCCTCTTGTCGTAAGTGAGCAGACGATTTCTCCCTGACATCACAGAAGACGATTTTCGGCATATGGCTACTTCTATTCTTGGGCATCCCGCCTCAAATAGACTAGGCTCCTTCATTCCTTAGAAACCTCCTTCATTCATGCCTTTTCTCGGTTACTCTTTCCCAGTTCCTAGCTCTAAGACTAGTGGAAGAAGGGGCAAGAGTGGCTTCGCTCCTACACCTTCCTACACGAAGGGCTGCTCTTACTCTTAGGAGTTCTCTTTCCTTGTTGCTAGAGTTATTTCTTCCTAGTTCTTTCTCTCCTAGTTATTCTCCGATCAATTGCTAGTGTTTTCGAGGAATCCCCTGTTCGCAAGAGATGGGACATTTTAATCAGAATCCCCTGCTAGCAATAATACTTGAATCTCTAGGGAGTATAATCAGTCCCCTTGCGCCTTCAAGCTTTCAACTGATTGAAAGAGATGTGATGCTTGACAAGAGTATGCCAAGTGAACTTCCGGAAAGAAAACAGTTTGTTTTCTCATTTTACTTCCTGATTCCGCTTTCAAACTAATTGCTCGGAGAGCTGACTGGCTTAAAATAGCTCTTGTCCTTCCCCTGCTCTGGCTCTCGAAGACTCCTTCAGCAGGCCAATACCTGAGAAGTGAGCGAAGGAAGGGCTGGCTTCGAATAACGTATATTTCTAAATGAAATAGCTTACCTTATTGTCCAATTTTAAGACTCTTTTTTAATGCCTTGCGCCTGCTTTTATAAAATCTCATCCTTACTGGCCGCCTGCTGGTCTAAGCTTTATTTTATATCTATCTCTAGCTTTCTTACTTACTTTATCACAGCACAGGTAATCTCTGACCATCACATAGGATAATTCAGAAAAGCAAGAGTCAATCCGGAAGGAAGATGAAAGAAAAGAAAAGAAAGAAATTTGTATGCACAGAATTCTCAGTGATTCAATTCACTACTTGATTTCACTCCCTAGAAGGAAGCTTAGGACTAGCTGTAAGCTTTGAGGAAAGCGACTCTTGCCTTTATATATATATAATAAGTCGAAAGAGAACTTCCCAGGAAAAGCTCGAACTAGCCAGCTTCTGTTTTTTAGTAGGGCTGGCTTTCACTCGTTAACTACCGTCTAAGCATCCCACAGCTGACTCAATAGGAACCGAACTCTCCTTTCAAAAGTCTGGTATTCAAGGAGTTACGTCGAAGTCTGAAAGCAGAAGCTTAGAGGATTACTGAACGAGCGAAGCAGCTCGAGCATAGCGAGAGGAGTGATGATACGGCTTATCGGATGAAAGGATGATAGGATTTGACTCATCAGTTTGAGGCGGGCTCAAACTCACTAGTAGGAATGGGTAATGAGTCGCTTGGTTCATCACTAGGGATGAATGGGGAATCCAAGCAGAAACTTCTTCGAGCGCCCTGCATGACTTGAATTATGCACTATTGGAGGTGGGATCTTTAATAGTGTAGCGTTCAAGTCGGTCCTCACCACAGCCCGTGAACTAGGAAATCCGGAAACGCTCGTGAGCAGAAGAAAGGTAAGAAAGATAGACATAAGAAAAGGAATAAGCCTTAGAAATACATAGAATGCATTATAGGAATAATATTATAGCAGAAGGGTAGATAGAATGATGAATACGATAAAAATGTTAGCTGCAGGGGACCTCGGCGAAGTGCTTTGAGTAACTGACCGAAAACGAAAACTCAAACTCAAACTAAAGGCGACCTTTTAATTTGAATTTGAAATAGGGAGGTGCCTGAAATGAAAAAAACTAGGGTTGGTTGAAGACAGGTGGGAACGAGCAGATCGAGAGCAAAGCAAGTCCAGTGGTGGGTAGTCTTACTGGTCCCATTTCAATCAAGAACCCAACAAGGTTCAGATCGTTATCTTCTTATAGACAATGAGACTAGGCCCCATCACTTGCATCCAGAATCTAGCCTACACCTCCTTCGGGATTGTCCTTTTCTTTTGTCAGGCCTCTTTGGTTTAATCTGCTTCCTGTTCATCCTCCTTTAAGTTTCTTTCAGTTGTCGCTTACAGATTGGTTGGATACCTATGAGCATAGGTTTGATCATGCCTCTTCTTTTGTGGTTCTATGTTGGAGCATATGGAAATTTAGGAATGAGGTGGTGCTTCAAGGGAAGCGACGCACGTTTCAGGGTAAAATTACGTTTGTCCGCACTCTTCTCATGCATTGTAAGCTGGCCCTTGATACGCCTGCAGATGCTCCTGCTTCAGGTACTCGCTTGGTTAGTTGGTGTCCGCCTCCTCGGGATTTTTTTAAGGTTAATGTGGTTTTTTCGCTTGGAAATCCTGGTTTAGCGGGTTTTGGTGCCATTTTTCGAGGTAGAAGTGGAAATTGGATTGTTGGCTTTTCTTGTCATATTGGTACTTCTACCAACATGCTTGCTGAGCTTATGGCAATCAGATTTGGTCTTTCCGAGGCTTGGCAGCGTGGGTTCAGACTTGTCATTCTGGAATCGGACTCCTTGGAAGCTGTTTCTTTTAATTGAGAAAGGTTGTAGCTGTTTCCATCCCTATTGGTCTCTCATTGGTGATATTCATCTCCTGCTTCATCGGTCTTGGCAAGTTCGGGTTCAGCATGTTTTGCGTGAGGGTAATCAATGCGCAGATCATCTGGCTAAGCTGGGTTCTAGACAAGTCGACAGTGTTATGGAGTGGGATTCTCCTCCTCCAGGTCTTGGTTTGCATCTTCAAGCTGATGCGATAGGTCTTTTCTTTTAGGAGTATTCGTTTACATAAATTCAAATTACAATATTCCGCAGCCTTTAGCACATAATGAAATTGCTCCTCATCTGTCTCGCCTGCGAATCCTGCTAACAGCCTAGTCTATTACGAAACTGCTGATTGCGAAAAGAGCTGTTCGAGAGGGAACATAGCCAAGCTGAAACTCTTGTTTGAATGCCCGTTTCCTTCATGGGATCGGTCTTATCTTATTCAATTTGAAGTTTTTCTCAACAGGGCATTCGTGCAGAACCCCTTCTTTCAATGTCTTGCCATTCTTCATGTGCAGCTAATTACGAATCTAAATCAAATATATTGATAAAGAAATAATATTTATATTTCTTTATATGCATATATGCAAGATCGAAGACGCGATTCGCGCGGGTCCGCTTTTTTTTAAGATAGTAAGGAGGCGATTTGTTCGCTGGGCGATTCAGCTAGCCAAATCGCACTAATGCAATTCATTCGCCCTACTATCCTACAGAGCAATTCAAACTCTTAGTAAGACTAAGGCTAGGGCGACTCATTCTATTCTCTCTGAGGTCAGGTCGTCTAGCTTAGGGGGGGCGCGTCGAATCGCTGAAAGGCCTTGGTGATTTGGTAATCTGAAGATAGAAAACCACAATGATTCCAAACTTCACTTCAATAGTCTCGTATTCATGCTGTCCCGACTCTAAACTCAATGTTTGTTAACTAAGCGGGACATTCCCAAACTCTTTCTTATCAAACCCCCTTATCGTTCCCTTGTACAGCCCTTACCAGGCAGTTTTCATTATATGTTCTTTACAGTGTCTAGGGGAGTGAGTTAAGCCAATGCGTACAAATAGACGGACCAGGTTCATCCTTTTATGTTGAGGTCAGTGCAAGTCTGTCTATGATTAAGAGTCTAGGTGGTGTTGAAGCTGGCTCATTCATGCTAGTCATCTTAGAGCTATGAGTCAAAACAATGTTCACCAACTCTTCCATAGTAATCTTGTTCATATATCGGAAATTTGAAATATGAGTTTCAATGTTCTATTAAAGTGTTTTGTCTCCTCCCCAAGGTAGCATTGCCGAGCGGGCGATCCCTGTCTTGTTTATCCAGCTAGCTTTTCTCCGTGGTACTCAAATTCTATTTGTGAGAGCTCCTTCGGCTCGGCTACTTTTTTTTTTTTAAAGGTAAGGTGGGTGGGACCTTAAAGCATTCTCAATAAAAATGCCTATCTATAAATATAAAGCGCTGAGTTGAAGAGGGAACAAGTCCCGCAGAGAGATGATAAGTGGGAGAAAGAGTCAAATTCAAATCTCTTCTGGAATGGAAGACCTCCCATCCACTGACTACAAGACTGCAGCCTAACACCCAAGTTAGCCTGACGGTCAGCTAAATGAGTCGCTTCCCTCTTCATATGATGAAATTTAACTCAACATATATTGACAAATTTTTTCTCAGGATAAAGCATAGGCGCCAAGGTTCTTGATTATTACCATTCGCCCATCTAATCATGTTAAGAGAACCCCTTTTTGTTTGATATGATGACTTGAAAAAAAAATCAATAGTTTGGACAAAACTATGGCCATGCAGGAGAGTTTCTTCTTTTGAAAAGGTTGCATTTTTGATTCCTAGAGGAGACCTGTTCAATTCCACATGACAGCACCATTGCCATCTTTTATGACTCCACCATAATCCGAATTCCTAGAGTAGCCTTCCCTATTCCTTCAAAGTTCATCTTGATGTGATTTGAAGAGGAAATTGCCACAAGATTGAGATAGATATGTTTGAATTTAAAAAAAAAGTAATGCAATAAGACCTCGTCATGTTCATCCTTACTAACATCCCATACAAAAAATGAAATCTTTTTTATGGTCTGGATTTTTTCAATCACCTTAACGAAGGAGGTGGACTTCAACCAAGCCAGCCCTTCTTATGAAGTGGCTATGGAGATTTCCAAAGGAAAAAAAAAGAAAAAAAGCCATGGTGCTCATATTTGGCTGCTAAGTACCTCTCCAAT